CTTATCGCCAAATGTCTCTTCTATTACGAAGACCGCCGGGTCGCGAAGCTTATCCAGGAGATGTTTTTTATTTGCATTCACGACTTTTGGAAAGAGCCGCTAAATCAGGTTCGCGTTTAGGTGAAGGAAGTATGACTGCTTTACCAATAGTTGAGACCCAATCGGGAGATGTTTCAGCTTATATTCCTACTAATGTAATCTCAATTACAGATGGCCAAATTTTCTTATCCGCCGATTTATTCAATGCTGGAATCAGACCTGCCATTAACGTGGGGATTTCCGTCTCCAGAGTAGGATCTGCCGCTCAAATTAAAGCCATGAAACAAGTAGCCGGCAAACTAAAATTAGAATTGGCACAATTCGCAGAATTAGAAGCCTTTGCACAATTCGCGTCTGATCTCGATAAAGCTACTCAGAATCAATTGGCAAGAGGTCAACGATTACGCGAGTTGCTCAAACAATCTCAATCATCCCCTCTCACGGTGGAAGAACAGGTAATGACTATTTATACTGGAACGAATGGTTATCTTGATTCATTAGAAATTGGACAGGTAAAGAAATTTCTCGTTGAGTTACGTACTTATTTAAAAACGAATAAACCGCAGTTCCAAGAAATCATATCTTCTACCAAGATATTCAATGAGGAAGCGGAAGCCCTTTTGAAAGACGCTATTCAAGAACAAATGGAACGCTTTCTACTTCAGGAACAGGTATAAAGAAATTCCTTTAAATAACTTTCTAATTTTATAGAAATAATTATTTCTATAATCTAATCTTTTATTTTATTATATATTTTTTATATTAATAATTTTATAGTAATAAAAAATTATTATTAAGAATAAATATATAAATAAATATATAAATAAGTATAAGGGTCTCTTGTTCAAATCATTCAAAATACCTAGTTAGTAGAAAAGAAATATATGGAAATCCGTCGCGTCCAATAGGATTTGAACCTATACTAAAGGTTTAGAAGACCTCTGTCCTATCCATTAGACAATGGACGCTTTTTTCTTAGTTTTGTTTTCACATCTCTTGGTCAGAAAAAAGACCATTGAGAGAATTCCAGGAATTGCGCATTCAATTCAATGATACATTCATTATCATTAAATTAATAATTACATTAAATTAGATTCATTACATGAATAATTATAATTAGATCCTCTATATTATAGATTATTTAATATAGAATTTAAATAATATAATATTTTATAATAGATAAAAACTATAACTTTTACTATTAAACATATTCTAAATAGAATATAGAATTTTAGAAATATAGAGAATAAATTAATATATATAATATAGAGATATAAGCGGGTAGCGGGAATCGAACCCGCATCGTTAGCTTGGAAGGCTAGGGGTTATAGTCGACGTTGAGTCATCGTTTTTAACGTCTCTAATTCAAAACCGAACGTGAAACTTTGGTTTCATTCGGCTCCTTTATGAAAGATGGACAAATTTCACATATGTCAGATGTGAACTAAATTACAAAAAAAAAGAAAAGAAATTTCGGCCCATAACATCTATGTCAGCTTTTCTGTTTGAATGCATTCAAAACAAAACCCGCTTTATAGATGATCCCTATAGAACAGGGGGGGTTAGAACCACCCTTCTAGTTACTTCGTTCTCTATTTCTATTTGAAAGAATCCTTAGGAAAAGGATTTTGTTTCCACCGAGCTAAAACAATATAATATGTCGATGTCTCTAGTAAACCAAAGCCATTAGTTAATAGCTGTTTTGCTTCAATCTCTTTTATACAAATCATAAATTGAAGATTTAGTTACGATTAGAAATACTCCCTTCTCTATTTATCCATGGACCCCTTACTCATACTTATTCAATTGGAAATATTGATCCAATTCAAAAACCAATTATGTTTCGTAATTTCATAATCCAATTTTGTTTTTTCCAATTTCTAATTGACTCTTTTGGATACAAATCACGAGAATGTCTATTCTTCCTCGAATCTTTCATTGAGAGGTAAAAGATTAAATCCTTTTAAGAAATAAAGTTTTTGATCGGAATATTAATTAAACCGAAGGACCCCTTAACCATTTAAGGGATTAATAGAACGAATCGCACTTTTACCACTAAACTATACCCGCTACAATGTGATTATTGTATATAAATGGATCTTTTGTCGAACAAAAAAATGGGTCATAATTAAGACGATAGGATCAGAAAAGAGAAAATTAGAGCGTTGATATGCTTTGGCCAAGGAGACTAATGGGATTGGGGAAAGAGGATTTATTTAAATAACTAAAAAAACACGCTTTTTTAGTTATTTAAATGAGATGGATACGTCTCGATAAAAAAAAGGCGTATGCCATAACATAAATTGTGCAAGAATAAAATAATTAAGAAATGACACTCGGATTCTATTCTGTATGATAGGAATAGAAATTGCCTTTATTATGATTGTTCTTGAAACAACAACAATCATTAATCATTTTTTTTTTTTTTTCAAATCAAATAAATCATTTTTTTCTATGATTCATTGGAACAAAAACGAAAGACCCGGCCCGGTCAGGACCGGGGGCCGGGCTGTGGAAGTAAAAGTAAAAAAGGATCTTGCAGACGAAAGCAAAGAGGTACTCTTTTTTTATTATTTATTTAATTTTAATTTATATATTTATTATTACTTTCTATTTACTATTTATTAATTCTATAATTTTTTTATATAAGAAATTCATTGCTATATAATTTATAGTTTATATAATATATAATATTCTTGGGGCATTAGGTGGTTATATATCTAAATTTATATTCATTGGAATAGTGGAGTTGAGATATCGCTTTCGAGCCCTTACTTTACCTAAATGAAATCACTGATTTTTATTTTCTATATTGTTTTTTCTATTTTTCTATGTAGATATCTATATAATAATTATATACTGAATAATAAAGAGGTATAAAGAGAGGGCCCTTTTTCAAGTCTTACTGTTTTTGTGTAATATAATCTAGTAATTATCCTTTTTATTTCAATTTGGGGAGATGGCTGAGTGGACTAAAGCGTCGGATTGCTAATCCGTTGTACGGGTTTTTCGTACCGAGGGTTCGAATCCCTCTCTTTCCGCTTTAGTGGATGACTTGGTATTTTTTCTTTATCTTTCAATTTCTCTTTCAACGAGTCTTTTTTTTTATTTCATTTTAATTAATAGTTAAAAATGTGGAATAAATAAAATCCTAAGAACATTTTAAAATCAAGCAAGGAAAACAGAAACTTTATTGTTATTTTTTATTCTTCACTCTTCACGTCCAGGATTCCGTCCTGGATCATTAGATAGGAATCCGAAGATAAAGAGAGAAACAAAGAATACCACTACTGTGTAAACAAATAGTTTAAGAGTAAGCATTACACAATCTCCAAGATCATTTTTTTTGGAAAAAAAGATAATAGATTCTCCATTTTTATACCACATACCTTATTTTGACACCACGAAATTATTTTTCTAAATCTATAGAAATAAAAAAGAATTTTCAGAAATTCATTTGTAATATGTAATAAGAGTCAAGTCTTTCATTACCAAAAGCTTTTTCATACCCGCAATTAGATATTGCGGAGGAATCTACTAGGTTCTTTCACTGTAAAAAAGGGTCCGAATGAGGAACTGGGGGGAGCCCAGACTTATTGTGGCGATCCAAGAATTTAATTATTTGAATCGAAGGGTTATACTATAAGACTTATCTGATCTTATGAATTGTTAGAATTTTTTTTTAAGAATAAATCATGAATTTTTCTAGGACCGTATTAAAGATCTCATCGAAAACTTACAGCAGCTTGCCAAACAAAAGCTAAGAGAAAAAAGAGCAAAGGTATTACTGGCATAAAATCTACGATTGGATTCAAAAAAGCATAAGCCTCGGGCAATTTTGAGAAGAAAAAACTACTTGAAGAAAGAGCAGAATTAAGACAAATACAGATCAAACTAAAGATATTAAGCATAACAAACATTTTTTTCTTTGTTCTTGAAGATAATTGTATTTATTTTGATTGAGTTATTAATATGATGAGTTCTTAATATGAGTTATTATAATCTTATTTTTTTTTTTTAATTAACCCAATCAAAAATTCTTCAATTCTCAAATCAAAAGAGAATAGACAAAACCATACTTTCATACAATATCTTAATTGAATTGTATGTAATGATCAATAAATGTCGTTTAATTCTCTATCTAAATGTCTCAAAATCCTAGCAACACTCTAATCTATTCTATATAGATTTGGACTAGAATTGACGAAGAACTACTATCAATATTAGTCTTTATTAATGTCGAATAGAAATCAAAAATGGGGCGTGGCCAAGTGGTAAGGCAACGGGTTTTGGTCCCGGTATTCGGAGGTTCGAATCCTTCCGTCCCAGAGCATACCTATTATATTATATATATCATATCAGAATATAGATTTTCTATTTTATATCAGAATAAAAGAAAGATTGCCCTTTTTTAAACAACCTTATTTTTTTTTTTTTTTTTTAAGAGTAGAATAAGATTGGTTATAATCTGATTTTGCTTTCCTATAATGATTGATTCTTATATGAATTATATCTTTTTCAAAAATAAAAAATCGAATCGTGTTCAAATAACACACAGATGTAATTGAATCTATTTGTATACAGGTAAGAGGGGAGCATAGATTAAATCATATTTCTATTTAATAAGTTAGTTCTTCATAAAATAAAAATACGAGCCATGATTTAATCTGTACTTGTTTTAATTTACATTTATACAAAATAGTAATAGTCTGGAACACTCTAATAGGATTCTTTTTTTATTTAGGATTCATCATATTCATAGAATTGACGCAGTAGATAGGAGTTAAACGTCAATGTAAAATACCAATTTCAATATATGCGGCTGTCTGAATTTCATTAAAAAAAAATCAAGTTACATACGTAACATATGTCTTTTCTTTGAACCCCGTTTTTAAGTATTTTGTGTTTTCTTTTATGAAAAATTGTAAATATATGATATGTACCAATTGAGACAAAGTGTATTCATACATCTTAGTCGCTTTTCCTTAGGAAATAATTGCAGCCGGATTATTGACTCCAAGTCAAATAAACTACGCAGAAAGGGAGCGAAGACTTATATATATGTATTGTTATCGTTCTATTTCTTCTATTTCATTGATTCATTGAAAACTTTATTTTATTTCAATTGAGTTTTGTGACAATAGATTTGTTATCCCTAAATTTTAAATATTTAACTTTACCCTTTAACATAGAATGTTTCTAATTACTTTCAAAGATATTTGTTTAGTCTACCTGGGGATCTTCTTTTAATTATGATTTATCAAAAAGAATAACAACCCCAAGCCTCTATTCTATCAGTCTTTATCCACCACCTCGTGAAAAACAAAAAGAATTTACATTTTTTTTATGGTTTAATCCGAATATGAATTTTTCTCTATTATTATCAAAATGCGATTTTTACTGTAAAGCCTTATTCAAATAATGTAATGATAGTGAAATAGGAAATTTTTCAATCAATTAAATATTTTTAATAATGTCTTATGAGTCCTTGGTACTCGAAGAAGTGTGAAATTGGTGAATCTATTTTAGCAAGTCACCTCAAGATGCAGATTAAAAAAAAACTTATTTGTCTTATTTATTAGTTCAATTTTTTTATATTCTAATATTTATATTTTCTAAAGAAAAAATAAAATAATATATTAAAAAAATATTTATTATATTTCTATATATTATATGGGGTTAAATTTAATTCGTGCTGATACTTCTTGAGAAATTACCCATTCATAAAAGTATGGATTACTATGTACCGAACGAACCAATGATTATTCATGAGTCCATAATGGAATCAATTACATACTGTTTACAGCAACCTACTAGGAAATGTTATGGTAAAACTTCGTTTAAAACGATGTGGTAAAAAGCAACGTGCGACTTGAGGGATATGGTCGTCTGTGGATTCTTACATCCATCATTTTCTTTTTATATTAATTAGATAGGAATGAGGGTGCTCTTGGCTCGACATCGTTTGTTCTGTTTCACTAGAACCCTCCTTTTTGAGGTCGGGGGTTGGGATGCAAATAGTACATGATCTTAATGGAGCTCGAGTAAAAAAAAGTATTGATTCATTTTTTAAGGGAACGGGTCTAGGGTTAGTGTTAATTAATAAGTTGAAACAGCTTCGTAAGTATATTTTCCATATAAAAATCGAAAGGATCCAATTTTCAAATTTATAAGTAAAACCTCTTGGAATTGGTAAAACTCTTTCGATTAAAAGTGTATCGCGCAGGAATCAAATCGACCATTTGTATGATTTTTTGATAAAAAGAAATCACAAAAAGGGTATGTTGCTGACGTTTTTTGAAACGATTAAAAATCACCGAAGTAATGTCTAAACCCAATGATTCAAAGAAACGATAAAGAATCCTGGAACAAGGAAATACCACTTTCAGTTGTCTCAATAAATAGATTCTAATTAAGAATCAAAATAGATTCTAAAGACAAAAAAGGTGCGTGGTTAGAGATCGCTCAATAAACGAAATACCTAAAGTAAAGGGTTTCCTTGGGTTATTAGCGAGTTATCCAACTTGAGTTATGAGGATGCGAATACAAATGATTTTATTTTCTTTTTCGGATAATAATAAGGAATACTAAAAAGTACTTAACTCATATTTAATTGATTTGATTATTTTATGGATCCATTTGACATTACTAATTAAAAATTTAAAATTCGATCCATAGACATAATTTCGAATTTTCTTGAGCCGTATGAGGAGAAAACCTCTTATACGTTTCTAGGGGGGGTATTATTCATCTACATCTATCCCAATGGGTGGTTTATCGAATCGTTGCAATTGATGCTCGATGCCGAAGAGAAGGAAGAGCTCTTCGGAAAGTGGGCTTTTATGATCCGCTAAAGAATCAAACCTATTTAAATGTTCCTGCTATTCTATATTTACTTGAAAGGGGCGCTCAACCTACGGGAACTGTTCATGATATTTCGAAGAAGGCGGGAGTTTTTATGTAACTTTGCCTTAATCAACAGATTAAATTAAATTCAATTAATGAATAGAACAAAAGAGGGGGCTTATATAACTTTGTATAACCTTTTATATACTACCGCCCCCCCTCTTTTGTTCTATTCATACCTATTTATTATTACTACCAAAAAATGTCTACTACTAAAAAATGTCGTCTTCTATAACGACAAAAATTTATTTTTATTTTAGTGATAGAAATTCATTTAATTTAAGACAGATGAAAAAAGATCAAATGAATAACCGAAGTAGTTGGATTTAGAAATCCAAAATATTTACATTATTGCTAATTCAATACTAGTTGTTTTTTAGTTGAAACTTTCACTTTTTTTATGTTATGAACAAATAAATAAAAAAAAAACAAATGGGATTTAAGATTTATTTTTTTTTTTTACTTATATGGATTAAGTAAACCCAAGCATTGCGATACTTTGCTACGAATATTGATTCTTACGCTTACATCCTTTTGTATCCATGTTTATTATCCATATATAGTTAGTGCCAATTCAATACAAGTCATTAGTTTTTCTTTATTTGTATAATTTATATTTTATTATATTAATTCAATATTTAATTTTTTTTTTAATTTTAATTTATGGTTCTCCACATTGTGTTCTTTTCTTAAGATTTACATTCATATTGACAACAGTGTATCAAACAAATATAATCCGATCATGAATAAATGTATCTATTTCCCTCTGTTCCATCTATGGACTTGGTTTTTTTATTTTACTTTATTTAAACGACGGATTCGTCGGATTTGCTGGGATACGAGAAGCCTTTATTTATTTTTTTTATTGAAAAAAAAAAACGGATAAGATAATAATGGATAAGATACGAACTAAATCCGTGGTAGTACATCAATTTTGACTTAATCCATATCCTTATCTTAATCTAGATTCTTATTTTAGAAGTCAGTGTATTTGCATCTAATATGTTCATTATTTTTTTTATGTTCAGAATCGATTAGCAATGTTTTTGCTATTTTACTATTTGGATTTCGGTGTGCAATTAAATCTAATTTTTTATTCCGATTGGATCTACACATTTTTTTTTTTGGGGGGGGGGGGGGTTGCTAACTCAACGGTAGAGTACTCGGCTTTTAAGTGCGACTGGCAATTTTTACACATTTGTATGAAGCAACGTCTTCGTCGATACTATCTCTAGAGCTTGTAAAACCGCGACTGATCCTCAAAGGAATGAATGGAAAAAGCAGCATGTCGTATCAATGTGGAATTCCGAGAATATTTTATTCTTAGCGGATCGGTTCAAAACTTTGTTTAAATTCTTGACGAAAAAAAATAAAATTAAATTTTGGGTTAAGTGAATAAATGGATAGAGCCCTATGGCTCCAATTATAGGTAAACAAAAAAAAAAGAAACGAGCTTCTGTTCTTAATTTGAACGATTACCCGATCTAATTAAACGTTAAAAATAGATTAGTCCTTGATGCGGGAAATGCTTTTCCCATAAGTGGATCATCGATTTTTTTTTAAATCCTAATTATTAGTAGCTATTCTCCATTAGAGTGTGGGGGTAAATGTGTAGAAAAAGCAGTCTATTGATAAAGATAAAAATCCTTTTTTTCCAAAATCAAAAGAGCGATTGGGTTGAACAAATAAAGGATTTCTAACCATCTTGTTATCCTCGAATGAACATAAACCAATTAAATTAGATGGAAAAGGAGAGGCTAAAGAGTCCGTCGATCAGTCTTATCTGGTTCCGGGGTATATATCTATTTATTTCTTACTATAATATCCTGTTTTGACTGTATCGTACTATGTGTCATTTAATAACCCAAAAGAAATCCCTTATCCCCATCTAATTTTAAATGGAGGAATTTCAAGGATATTTAGAACTCGATAGATTTCGGCAACATGACTTCCTATACCCACTTATCTTTCGGGAATATAGTTATGCACTTGCTCATGGTCATGGTTTAAATAGATACATGTTGTTGGAAAATATAGGTTATGATAATAAATCTAGTTTACTGATTGTAAAACGCTTAATTACTACAATGTATCAACTGAATTATTTGATAATTTCTGCTAATGATTCTAAACAAAATCCATTTTTTGGGTACAACAAGAATTTGCATTCTAAAATTCTATCAGAAGGATTTGCAATCATTGTGGAAATTCCATTTTATCTACGATTAATATCTTCTTTAGAAGGGGCAGAAATCGTAAGATTTTACAATTTACGATCCATTCATTCAATATTTCCCTTTTTAGAGGAAAAGTTCCCACATTTAAATTATTCGGCGGATATACTAATACCCTACCCTGCCCATCTGGAAATATTGGTTCAAACCCTTCGTTACCGGGTGAAAGATGCTTCTTATTTGCATTTATTGCGGTTCTTTCTTCATGAGTATTCTAATTGTAACAGTCTTATTATTACAAATAAATCTATTTCCATTTTTTCAAAAAGTAATCCGAGATTTTTTTTATTCCTATATAATTCTTATATATGTGAATACGAATCCAGCTTCCTTTTTCTCCGTAACCAATCTTCTCATTTACGATTAACATCTTCTGGATTCCTTTTTGAACGACTCTGTTTATATAGAAAAATAGAACATTTTGCCGAAGTCTTTGCTAATGATTTTCCGGTCATCCCATGCTTTCTCAAGGATCCTTTCATGCATTATGTTAGATATCAAGGAAAATCAATTCTGGCTTCCAAAGACACACCTCTTCTAATGAATAAATGGAAATCTTACCTTGTCAATTTATGGCAATGTCATTTTGATGTATGGTCTCACGCGGCAAGTATCCGTATAAACCAATTATCCAAGCATTCCCTCGATTTTTTGAGTTACTTTTCAAGTGTTCGACGAAATCCTGCAGTGGTGCGGAATCAAATGCTAGAAAATTCATTTCTACTAAATAATGCTCCCAATAAACTCGATACAATAGTTCCAATTATTCCTCTGATTGGATCATTGGCTAAAGCGAAATTTTGTAACGCAGTAGGGCATCC